CTTTTTCTCCCGAAGTTGTCGGAATTATTCGTAATAAGATATTGGCTACAATTGAAAAGGTTTTATCAATAAAATTTCCATTTATCCCAGATCTAGACATAGGTGTATTAATCCATTCTATAATTTATTTTAATTTCATTTCGTGAGAAAATGATCCCACAAACAAAGGAATTGTACAGTACGAAATAACATAAAAACGGATTCATTAAAATAAAAAGGAAGACCTTTTACTCATACTCAAATTGTTTCGTTTTGACAGGAATCAATAAAAAAAAAAAATCCGGGGGACGGTTCATGAATTTGAAATCAATCTATGGGTTAAGAAGTTGGAGTAAGGAGTTGTTGTTGAAAAATCTAAAACTGGAAAGGCATTTTAGAATTTTTATGAAAATTGAATAATGATCTAAAGATATCCATTAAACACAGTCTAAAAAAATGGATCAATCGTTGAATTCGTTTCAATTGAGAGATTAAATCCGGTATAAATATTAGAAAGGGCGGAAACCCCATCTTCGCAAACATGAATAGATATATCTTTATTTTACAATTTTTCACAAAAAAGATTTATGCGGAAGGATTTGTCTTTGATGAAAAGTTTTCTATTTTTAGAGTTCAATTTTTTAATAATTTTAATTCAATGTAGATACCTATCCAAAATAATATGAATGACTCACTATTAACTCGGTTTTTTGGCCATAATCATTATGTAGGAGAGGTGGCCGAGTGGTTCAAGGCGTAGCATTGGAACTGCTATGTAGACTTTTGTTTACCGAGGGTTCGAATCCCTCTCTTTCCGTACTCTTCACCTAATTCACCAATGTTACTGACTGCAATGCATCAAATAAGAATGTATACTCCAACAGTTAGACCTTTCTTTGATATCGATTATGTATTCCTAATCCAAATCTTCTGTGGTACGAAAAATACTGGGCAAAATGGACAAGGAATGAAAATCCCCTACCGATCTATGATACATGAATGAGATCAAAATCCCCAGATCAAACCCCTTACCTTACTTACCCCGGGTCCCTTTACTTAAGCCAAAATGGAGAGGTCAAAATTGTCCGAACCTTTGTTATTTTAGTTGGGGTTAAGTCTGACGAGAGTAATATTCTACAACTAGCAATTCATTTATTTTCAAACCGACCCATTTACTATCTATTATTTGATTGACGAATCCTTCATATTGGAATGGGTGAAGAGTCAAATGGTTTGGCAACTCCTCGCGGGGGGATGAATCAAGATAATTTTGAATCAGAGCCCTAGATTTTTGCTCATCCCTCACTGTAATAATATCTCGGGGTTTACAGCGATAACTTGGTATATCTACTATACGACCATTAACTAAAATATGTCTATGGTTAACTAATTGGCGGGCTTGAGGAATAGTCGAAGCCATACCCAATCGAAAAAGGATGTTATCCAAACGCATTTCAAGTAATTGTAGTAAAACCTGACCTGTTGATCCTTTGGCTTTTCCGGCGATACGAACGTATTTAAGTAATTGTTGTTCTGTAAGACCATAATGAAAGCGCAATTTTTGTTTTTCTTCTAAACGAATACGATATTGAGATTTTTTTCCGGGGCGCGATTGGTTTCTAAGATCGCTTCCGGCTCTAGGCTTTTTACTAGTTAGTCCCGGTAAAGCCCCCAGACGACGGATTTTTTTGAAACGAGGCCCTCTGTAACGTGACATAAAGACTCCTTATTTTTTATGAAATTTCATAAAACAAAATTAAAACTAAACTAAAATATGATAAATTAATCGAAATTTACTGAAGTATTGTATTACAAAGAATAATTAGAGGAATTGTATCAATATCCGGACCTTATTGTATATAAATAATTGTATTATATAAATAAAAAAAATTTTAAATAATAATAAAAAAAATTCAGGGTTCTTTTCTTGATTGATTTGTTCTACAGAGACCGAACTCCTCCAATCCCATTTTTATTCATAATTGGAAGTTCCTACGAGATGATAGGGTGACCCTTGGGAAAAGGGAAAGAAGTTTTTCGCTTTGATTTCACATTATCAATTATGTAAAAAATAAAAAATCAAACAAACGGAGAAAAGCCGGCTATCGGAATCGAACCGATGACCATCGCATTACAAATGCGATGCTCTAACCTCTGAGCTAAGCGGGCTCACATAACATAAATTGTACACGTATACTAATTTAGTAAACTACTGAGATATTAACTGTTCATTCTTAGCTATTTCATAAGAAATATGATATATAGAAAAATAGAAATTCATAAGAAATATAATATATAGAAAAATAGAAATATCAAAAATAAGGAAGAATAGAAAATAGAATTTTATAATTTCCAAACATATTGGATATTTGAATATTATAGAACATACCTATTAATATAGCGATATTATTAAATATCGCGATATAAAATTTTGATCTATTTCTCAAATATATGTTTATCAATAATAAATATCTTAATTAGCTTAATTAGATGGTAAGATTTTTTTTACTATTCTATGTTTACTATTTTTTATTACATAATTTTATTATATTTCATATATATTTTATTATATTTCATATATATTTTATATATAGAAATATATATATTTCATTTTAATTTGAAAATATATTTTAATATTTCATTTTAAATAAAATCGAGTAAAGTAATTAAGTTTAGAATCTTATTCTATTTCTATATTTCTTGTATATTACAATCTTATAATATTATTATTTATTATATATAATTCGAAATAATTTCATATTTAATTAATAAATAATTTTATTTTGAATTCTCTTCTAATTCTAAATTAACGGAATGGTTAGTTATAGCCATTTTATTAGTTTTAGTTATGGCTATTAATTTAATTTAAAATTAATAATACTCAAATCTTCCTTTTCGTTTTTTTGTTATGTTATAATGTTGTTTTTTTGTTATGTTATAATGTTATAGAAGGCCTGCCCTAAGAATAACATGAAAGATAAAAGCGCAATCCAGATCATAATGAAACACTCCTCTGGTTTCATTCGGAAAGGTGAAAGCTAAGACGAAAAAAAAAAAAAAAAAGAATCGACCGTTCAAGTATTTAAAATTGCACGCTAAAAACGGTAGAAATAGGGGCATATATAAGTATAATAAATATATATTATACTATAATATATATGTTATGCGATCTATATTGAATTGATGATATAGAAATGATAGAATCATTTCTGATTGGACCAAATACGGGTCTCCGATAGAGATGAAAGAAAATATACAAGAAATCAAATAGTAGAAAACACTTTTCAATATAGGAACCGGTATCTAATGAATTCAACCGGTCCAGCATAATAGAAATGAAAGAAAAGGGGGGGGGCGGCATCATGATGCGATCTTAATCACATCAAAAAAAAGAGGGGATATGGCGAAATTGGTAGACGCTACGGACTTAATTGGATTGAGCCTTGGTATGGAAACCTACCAAGTGAGAACTTTCAAATTCAGAGAAACCCTGGAATTAAAAATGGGCAATCCTGAGCCAAATCCTGTTTTATGAAAATAAACAAGGGTTTCATAAACCGAAAATAAAAAAGGATAGGTGCAGAGACTCAATGGAAGCTGTTCTAACAAATGGAGTTGGCTGCATTGTGTTAGTAAAGGAATCCTTCCATCGAAACTTCAGAAAGGATGAAGGATAAACCTATATACATACGTATAGTACTGAAATACTATCTAAAAATGATTAATGACGACCCAAATCTGTATTTTTTTATATTTATATGAAAAATGAAAGACTTGTTGTGAATCGATTCAAAATTGAAAAAAGAATCGAATATTCATTGATCAAACCATTCACTCCACCGTAGTCTGATAGATCTTTTTAATAATTGATTAATCGGACGAGAATAAAGATAGAGTCCCATTATACATGTTAATATCGACAACAATGAAATTTATAGTAAGAGGAAAATCCGTCGACTTTAGAAATCGTGAGGGTTCAAGTCCCTCTATCCCCAAAACGACCCGGTTGACTCCCTAATTATTTATTTTCATTTTATCATTTTGTTAGCGATTCAAATCAAAATTCGTTATATTTATCATTCATTCTCATTCTACTCTTTTCTTTCACAAATGGATCTGAGCGAAAATTTTTTTCTTATCACAAGACTTGTGTGTGATATATATGATAATGATACGCGTACAGTACAAATGATTTGAGCAAGGAATCCATTAAATTTGAATAATTAACAATACATATCATTACTTGTACTGTACTGAAACTTTGAAAATTTTTTTTTGAAGATCCAAGAAATTCTATTAGATCCTGTATAATACTTTGTAATACTTTTTCGTTTTTCTAATTGACTAATTGACATAGACCCAAGTCCTATATTAAAATAAAATGAGGATGATGCGTCGTGAATGGTCGGGATAGCTCAGCTGGTAGAGCAGAGGACTGAAAATCCTCGTGTCACCAGTTCAAATCTGGTTCCTGGCACATGAGTAATTTGTATGAGTATATATTCTAAAAATTAATTGATATGGGTCGACATACATATTCATTAATAGTATAAATCATGATACATATTTATCCATCTAAATGTCGGAGATATACCCCTTATATATATCATATGTATATAAAGTATACAAAAGAATTCCATTTTGTTTCCTCTTGTTTTTTTATTTGTCCATACTGTGTCTCCTTTTGTTCAAAAAAAAACGTTAATACTTTATACATATTCGAAAGGCTAAATTAGTTAGTTGAAAGAGAAAAAGTATAGTCTAGAGGAGTTGAGGGATGGGAATAGCCAAAGTTCATTTCAGATACAGTACAAATAGAATATGATCCTCTTTCATTTCCTTCTATATTTTTTTCATATTCTATTTCTTCATTTCCTCCTATGTTACTTTCTATAGCCCATCTAAGTGATGTGCGCGGTACATAGTTCATAATGCGGAACTCTTTTAGTTTCATCCTAGTGGCTCGGCTCATTCGAAAAAGTATCTTCAAAATTTGAGAATCTCAATGAATCCTCTAATTT